TAAAAAGGAATATTTATTATTTGATCCATATCCTGACATAAGAAGTCCAATGGGAGCAATACTTGAAATAGCAATCCATAAAAAAACACCTATACTGAGATCGGCTAGAACAAGATGATAGCCAAAAGGAATTACTGAATAACTTAACAAAATGGATATGACAGCTAGGGAGGGGCCAATACTAAATAAACTAATATTTCCTCTAGATGGAAAAAGATTCTCTTTGAAAATCAATTTTGTCCCATCTGCTAGAGCTTGAAGAATCCCCAATGGGCCGGCATATTCAGGGCCAATACGTTGTTGTATGCCGGCAGATATTTCTCTTTCTAACCAAACAATTATGAGTACACCTATTGTAATTCCTAATACAGTAGTTAAAATAGGGACAAACGCCCATACGATGTCATAGATTTCTTTTAAGACTTCCAACCTAGAAAAAGAATTGATAGCTTCTACTTCTGTTGTATTAATTATCATTTCAACGATCAACTTCTCCCATAATGATATCTATGCTACCTAGTATCGTCATAATATCAGCCAATTTCATACTTTTAACTAATTGAGGAAGAATTTGCAAATTGATAAAACCCGGCGGTCTAATTTTCCATCTCCAAGGAAAAATATTCTGATCTCCTATCATAAAAATCCCCAATTCTCCTTTTGGAGCTTCAACTCTTACATAAAGTTCTTGCTTCGGCAATTCAAAAGTAGGAGAAGGTTTTTTACTAATGAATCGGTATTCAAAATCATTCCATTCGTTATTTCTTACTCCAGCAAAGCGCCGGGTTTCTAAATTCTCATAGGGCCCTCCTGGAATTCCTTCCAGAGCCTGTTGAATAATTTTTATAGACTCTGTCATTTCACTGATTCGTACTAAATAACGAGCTAATGAATCTCCCTCATTTTGCCATTGGACTTCCCAGTCAAATTCGTCATAACACTCATAATGATCAACCTTACGAAGATCCCATTGTATTCCGGAAGCCCGCAGCATGGGTCCTGATAAACCCCAATTTATTGCTTCCTCTTCACTAACAACGCCTACTCCTTCAACTCGTTCTAAAAAAATAGGATTCCGTGTAATAAGCTTTTTATATTCAGCAACCTCTCTTAAAAAGTAATCGCAAAAATCCAAACATTTATCTATCCAGCCATGAGGTAGATCAGCGGCTATTCCTCCAATACGAAAATAATTATGCATCATTCGCATACCGGTGGCAGCTTCGAATAGATCATATATTAATTCTCTTTCTCGAAAAATATAGAAGAAGGGCGTCTGTGCACCAATATCTGCCATAAAGGGTCCAAGCCATAACAAATGAGAAGCTATACGACTCAACTCCAACATAATTACTCTAATATAGCTAGCTCTTTTCGGGACTTGAATATTTCCCAACCGCTCTGGTGCATTTACAGTTATTGCTTCTGTAAACATAGTAGCTAAATAATCCCAACGTGTTACATAAGGCAAATATTGTATAATTGTTCGGTTTTCTGCAATTTTTTCCATTCCTCTGTGTAAATAACCCAATATTGGTTCACAGTCGATAACATCTTCACCGTCTAGAGTAAGGATGAGCCGAAGAACACCATGCATTGATGGGTGGTGAGGACCCATATTGACTATCATGAGGTCCTTTCTTGTAGCTGGTGCAGTCATAAATTTTTTCCCGATTCGTTCTTCCATGAATTGCTGAAAATAAAAAGAGGATCATCAAAAGCAAACTAATTTTTCAAATTAACGAGTTTTAATCTCTCTAATATTCAACTGACCTATTAATTCTTTATAACGTACTCTATTTTTTTTTGATAAATAAGCTAGGAGTCGTTGGCGCTTTCCCAAAATTTTTCGCAGACCTTTCTGAGATAAATAGTCTTTTTTGTGCAATTCCAAATGGGAAGTAAGCTTTCGTATTTTATTAGTAAAACAGAATACTTGGAATTCAACAGACCCCGGGTTTTCTTCTTTTTCTTTTTGTGAAATCACTGAAATGAATGAATTTTTTACCATAAAAAATCCCCCCCTTTTTTTTTACAAATATGAATTTTACCAATCAGTAATAATAATATGAGTTAGTTTAATTTGGTATACACAATAAACTTATTGTTTATGGAATTCTATATCTAATTTTATTAAAAAATAAAGTTAAATAATAATCCAATGAAACTTGCATTCGGATAAGCATACAAAACATTAGTATCAGATATTAGACGAAAATATAAGACAAGTTATATGTGCATTTGTTTGCTTTCATATATCAGATATGGTACAGATATAAAGTTTCATTAATCACTTTTTAATTATGGGGTACATGCGTATCCTTAACAGACTAAAACGACTTCCATTATTTGTATCAAACCAATAGCGATTCATACAAGCTAAATCTTCTAATCGATAATTGGGCCAAAGAAAGAATTTACTTAATTGATGTCTATCAAGATCTTTATTTTCAGTCAAAAATGGACGCGAACTTTTAAAATTATTCCCAAGTATATTTTTATCCATACCTTTACTATTTTTTGAATGGAAACAAATTAGAATTCTCAATTCTCTACGACGTCGAGACGCTAAAATATTTTCAGGGAAAAGCAAATAAGAATTATTATTTCCAGTTAGATGACTTCGAATGGATTTGTCAAAATCCTCCTTAGCAGCATATCTTTGCTCTCCGTATCTTTGATTAGTACGATGCTTACTCTTATGAACTAATGAAATATTTATGGTTTGATGGATAATAAACTGACCCGATTTTTTTACAGACAGACGAAGAGGTTCAATAATCAATCTCCCCCTTTTCATCAATTCTGTAAGAGTTAAATTCTTTTTAATCAGCATTATATCAAGATTCAGTTCTCGCCTTTGAATAGAGGATAGGGTTATTTTTTTTGGATTTCTCAGTCTAAGCAGAAGACAATATACTTTGATATTATTGATCATCCTTTGATTCAAAGCACCATCCCATCTTAATTGAAAAAGGAAATATCTTTTTAGGAAGAAATCTAGTTCTGCTTCCGTATTGCTCTTGTATTGTTTTTTCCTTTGTAGTTTTTTCATGTCTGATTCTGAATAAGTTTCTGAAATCCCGTTTTCTTGGTTTAAGAGAACAGATACAAGATTTTCTTGGTTTTGCATAGTTGATCTAAGATCTCTTTTATTTGCAATTTTTTGTTCTTTTTTTTTCTTGAATTCAAATTCAAAATATTTTTTTTCGTTTGGCGGTATAATTCCTTTTTGTTTTCTATTCATGTTTTGAGTTTCACTAAGACTTTCATTTCTATTAAAATGAAAAAAAAGGAACTTGCTTGGTATAAACCAGGGTTTCATTTTATATGCATTATAAAATAGACAAAATTCGGGGAAGAACCAAACTTCTAGATTCGATATAGGATGACTTAGTATTTCTGTATTCAGTCCCATCCAATCCCATTTGTTTTTTTGATTGGATGAATTGTTTTCTTCATCTTGATGAAACATAAAATAAAAAAGATCTTTTTTATCAATTTTATCAATTATTTGATAATTCAGAGCCTCGGTCTGAATATTTTGATTTCTGTTGGTATTGACCTTGACCCAAGCTTCAATATCCATTTTTTTTCTAAAACAAAAATGTAGAATTTTCCAATCAAAATATTTTCGATCCGTATTTTTTTCCATATATAGAATAGCACTTTTTCCTAAAAATATTTTGATAGGGATATAGGCGAATCTAGCAAAAATTTTTCTTGTTTGTGTATTGTAATTGTAAGAATTCTTTTGAGTTTTATTGACTTGGAATGGTGATCTAGAAATAGACGGGTTTTCCGTATTTTCATAATTAATAGATCTATAAGATAAAAGATTATATCTATAGTATTTTTGAAAATTATCTTTCTGATTTGGTAATAAATATACTTCGTAATCACTTTGTTTTTTATAATAACTTAATTGTTCTTTTTCATATGACTCTGATGTGTTTACATTTTTATCTTGAATTATACGACATTTTTTGGTGCTATTTCGCCACTTTTGTGCTATTAATTTAGACCATTTAAGCGGAGAGAAATGATATTGATAATAACCTCTTAACCAGCCTTTCCATTGATTTTTTTTCGAGTTCGGGAGTTTCGTATCTTTGAATTTAGAATCAAGTATTCCTTGTCTGCTCAAATAATTTTTTATTGAAGTTTTAAGAAAAAAAGGTGTTCCATGATATTCAAGAATAGATATTAATTTAAACAAGTTAAGAACTTGGACTTGTGATAATTTGTAAAATACATATGCTTGTGAAAAAGAGAATAATTTATCAAAATTAGGTGAATTCTTATTACTAATATTATAAAAGGGCCTTTGTATAGTTGCAAGAAAGTCAATTGTATTTTTATTAATTTTATTGCTTTTTTCGTAATTTTTTTTAGTATTTAAAATAGGTTTATCAATAATAGTTTTTGTTGATTCAATAAAAATTTTTCTATGGATTCTGGGAATATTAATCATAGATAGAAGGATATTTATATATATCTTTTGAATGCAAAATTTTATAAAAAAATCAAATTTACGGATTATTCGAGCAATACGTCTTTTTAATATTTGCCAAATAATTTTTGTTAATTCGAATCTTTTAGCATTATAACTATTTTTATTAGTATTAAGACTAACATTTATTCCTGGAATCACTTTTTTTTTCTCTTTTGTAATTTTTTCTATTTTTTTTCTAATTGTACTTGTTCTATCAGTTAGACCATTCATTTTTTTTTCTGTCAGTAAAAAATTTGTCCAATTTCTAGATGTAAGGTGATTCATGGATTCATTAATTAGTGGATTCCCCATTATAGAATCTTTTTTAATTTCGTCTAATTTATCTACTTCTTTCAATCTACTAAATATAAATAGAATTTGATTTATTTTTGAAATTTCTTTTATTAGTCTTTTTAAAAATAGAATATTTTTTATAAACCATTTTTTTGTTTTTTTTGAAATAGTTAGAAAGAATCTTGTTCTTTCTTTTAAAATTTGTAAAATG